TTTTTATTTTCTTCGAAATTAATGTCCTCTTCTTCCGCATATAGAAAAGGAATAAATAAATCAATCAAATTACGAGAAGCCTCATAAAGTGCTTCCTTAGGAGTTAAACTTCCATTTGTCCATATTTCTATAAAAAGTATCTCTTGTTTTTCATTCCCATTTCCATAAGAATGAATACTATGATTCGCATTTCGAACAGGCATGAATACAGCATCTATAGGGTAACTTCCATCTTGATAGTCATTTATGGGTTCCATACGATATCCGCGATCTCTCTTGATTTGTAATCCAATACACAAATCAATTGGTTCCGTCAGGTTAGCTATATGTTGTGTCGTGTCAACTATTTCTACGGAAGGTGGTGAGATAATATCTTGAGCGGTTACGTATCTAGGACCCCTTACGCAAATCGACGCGTCTCTAACTCCATAGAGATTACTTCTCAATACAATTTCTTTCAAATTTTGTAAGATTTCATGTACTGATTCCTCAATACCTACTATCGTAGAATATTCATGTGGCACCTTCTTAGATTTTGCACGTGTGATACATGTTCCTTCTATTTCTCCAAGTAAGGCCCTTCGCATGGCAATACCGATGGTATCAGCTTGACCTTTCATAAGTGGTGACAGAATGAAACGACCATAATAAAGACGCTTACTGTCTACTCTTGATTCAACACACTTCCACTGTAGTGTTCGAGTGGATCCTGCTACTTCCTCTCGAACCATACTATACTAGTATTATTATTTGATCATTTATTTCTCTTGAAATCGGTTTAATTCTTATTTCTACACACGTCTTTTTTTAGGAGGTCGACATCCATTATGTGGCATAGGTGTTACATCACGTACGAAGCTTAATAATATACCACTTCTACGAATGGCTCGTAATGCTGCATCTCTTCCGAGACCAGGACCCTTTATCATAACTTCTGCTCGTTGCATACCCTGATCAACCACTGTACGAATAGCATTTACTGCTGTGGCTTGAGCAGCATAAGGTGTTCCTCTTCTTGTGCCTTTGAATCCAGAAGTACCGGCGGAGGCCCAAGAAACTACCCGACCTCGTACATCTGTAACAGTTATAATGGTATTGTTGAAACTCGCTTGAACATGAATAACGCCTTTTGGTATTCTACGTCCATTCTTACGTGAACCAATACGCCCATTCCTACGTGAACCAATTCTTGGTATAGCTTTTGTCATATTTTATCATCTCATATTTATGAGTCAGAAATATACAAAAAGAAAAGATACGGGGATACCCATTTCATGTTAAAACGGATCCTTTACCTTATTTTTACATATTTTATTTTTGAATTTTGGAAAGTAAAGTTCTTTTTTAGAAGAATTACCCTTGTCTCTGTTTATGTTTCGGATTGGAACAAATCACTATAATTCGTCCACGCCTGCGAATCAGTCTACATTTTTCACAAATTTTACGAACGGAAGCCCTTATTTTCATATTTTTTATTCCTTACCTTAATTCTGAATCCACTTCTTGGAAGAGAATAAGTCTCTTGAATTTTTTTTGAACTTCAAATTGTATACCCATGGTTAAAAAAATAACCTAATCGTTCGAATCTTTGTTGCGAAGTCGATAAATTATACGTCCCCTGGTTGAATCATAACGACTTACTTCAATTTTTACTCTATCTCCCGGTAGTATCCGTATAAAACTGCGGCGGATCCTCCCTGAAACATATCCTAGAATTAGATCTTCATTATCTAAACGGACCCGGAACATACCGTTGGGAAGTGATTCAGTAATTAAACCCTCATGAATCAATTTTTGTTCTTTCATTCCAGGTAACCTCCTTGAAGTATCAACTAATGGAGGAAGAGTTATATAACTCACTTTTCCTCTCTATTTTACAAATAGGAAGTTAGAGATCAAATTCGGATACCAGAGGTGGAGGATTACCATATATAACACAAAATTTCTCCTCCAATTCTTTCTAGTCGAGCTTCTCGATCTGTTATTATACCTCGAGAGGTAGAAAGAATTACAATTCCCATTCCACCTAAAATCTTAGGAATTCGTTGATAGTTGGAATAAATTCGTAAGCCGGGCCGGCTGATACGCTTTAAAATGGTTCTAGTTTTATATATTCCTTTTCTGGTTTTTCTATGTCGCAGAGTTGAAACCAAGAAATATTTGTTACTCTCCTGATGTTTCCGAACGTTTTCAATAAAACCTTCTCGTAGAAGTATTTTAACAATGTTTTCGGTGATATTTGTAGATGCTATTCGAACCCTTCCTTTTTTATCCGTGTCAGCATTTCTTATAGAAGTTATTAGATCGGCAATAGTGTCCCTACCCATGACGAACTAGAATTATAGGTTCCTCCAAATTTTGATATAATCAACATGTTTCCTTTTTTTTTCTTTTTTTTTATTATTCTAAAGTATATACGTGAGACACAATCTACTAATTTGATCTATTTCAGATACCCTACTATATCATAGTCTCATCTACTACTATTTATAATACTTCGGGAGCTAATGAAACTATTTTAGTAAAATTTAACTGTCTCAATTCTCGAGCGATCGCACCAAAAACTCGAGTTCCTTTTGGATTTCCTTCTTGATCAATGACAACTGCAGCATTGTCGTCATATCGTATTATCATACCGTTTTCACGTTTGAGTTCTTTACATGTACGTACAATTACAGCTCTAATTACTTCTGATCTTTCTAGAGGCATATTGGGAACTGCTTCTTTGATTACAGCAACAATAACATCACCAATATGAGCATATCGGTGATTACCAGCTCCTATGATTCGAATACACATCAATTTTCGAGCTCCGCTGTTATCCGCTACATTCAAAAGGGTCTGAGGTTGAATCATATCATTTTTATTTCAATCTGTTATTTCAATGCAAAAGTATGAAAGAAAAAAAAAAGAAATATTGTCCGTCCAGAAATAAATAAACCTGCGGTTGTTTTTTCATCCCCAATACCCCTTTTTGTTTAGTTCTACATCTCTATCCTGAAATAATAAATTGAGTTCGTATAGGCATTTTGCGCGCAGCTATTGCGATAGCTGCTCTAGCTACAGTTTCTGATACTCCACCCATTTCATAAAGTATTCGACCCCGTTTAACAACGGATACCCAATATTCAGGGGATCCCTTCCCCGAACCCATACGTGTTTCCGCGGGTCTTACTGTAACAGGTTTGTCGGGAAATATACGTACCCATATTTTTCCACCACGACGCACATATCGTGTCATTGCTCTTCGCCCTGCTTCTATTTGTCTAGCTGTAATCCAAGCAGGTTCAAGTGCCTGAAGAGCGTATCTGCCGAAACAAATATGATTGCCTCGACAAGATATTCCTTTCATTCTTCCTCTATGCTGTTTACGAAATCTGGTTCTTTTGGGGTTATAGTCGATGGTTGTTTCTTAATTCCATCTCTACTGCAGAACCGGACATGAGAGTTTCTTCTCATCCAGCTCCTCGCGAATGAAAGGATTCTAATTCAATAATATTATAGATACACATTAATAGATACACATTAATAGGTACACATTAATAGATAATACACCAAGTAATGGCTTTTATTGATATTTAATTTCTTACATAAGAAGGAAGATGTAGATACAAGATATACAATACAGCTAGACGTGTGTGTACATTTATGTATCTTTATAGATAATGTAATGTTTCTCTTTTTTATTTTTATAACATAACGAATCCTTTCCTTATTTTTTTTTTTACCTCTATCGAATTACGACAAAGGATTGTAATCCAATAAATAGAGGTTTCGCGGGCGAATATTTACTCTTTCCTGTTTCATTCGAAGGTTCAATTCATAACCTCTCAGAATAAATCAATTTTTTATTGGTCCGTTCCGCCATCCCACCCAATGAATTATTAGGATTCGTTTTCAATAGAAGCCTATGCAGTCACAGGTTCTGTCGTTCCCATAGCTTCTCCATTAATGGTTAGGTCCGAACTTTGCAATGGAGCTTCCAACAAAATTCGTTCCCAAGTCAATTTTCTCAGTTTTTATTAACCTGAAGGCTCTTTATTATTTTATTCTATTAAAATTCATTTTAAAATTCTTATATTTATAATTATCTTATCAGTATTGATTATCAGTATTGATGCTTTATCACACTGCCTTTTATGACGTGATTCATAGACCATACATATTGGAATCATATATCATTGATATTTTTGTTCTTTCTTTCTATCATCCTTCCATTTATCCACATCCCTTTATTTTTTTTTTTGCTTTACAACCCATAATCAGATCTATTTTTTGTTGAAAGAATTTCAGTTGCTACAACCATATGATAGATCCACTCATTCATATAGTGACTGTTTCTTGGGATCTCGACAATACGAAGCAATAAGTTGGTTATTAGTTTATTTTATATAATTACAAAGTTTATAGCAGGGGTCAGTTTATTTTTTTTTTGAATCCCAACTTGAAACTATAAAGAAAAAACTAACGAGTCACACACTAAGCATAGCAATTATACCAAATGATCAATCGAATTTTTATTTAACCTTATAGAATTAGAATTGCTCATTTTTTTTTAACGAAAAAAGAGTGAAAGAGTTTGTCATTTTTTGTTTTATCACTGGACAGAATGGGAAGACAAGGTTGATTATTCCTCGTCTACAAATATCCAAATTTTTATACCTAATACTCCATAAATAGTTCGAATTGTATAGGAACAATGATCAATTTTAGCGCGAATTGTTTGTAGGGGAACTCTACCCTCTCTGATCCATTCAACACGTGCAATTTCTTTTCCGTCGATACGGCCTGCTATTTGCACTTGAATTCCTTTTGTATCCGTTTGTTCAGTTAATTCAATAGCTTTTTTCATTGCTTTTCGAAACGAAACTCTATTTTTTAATTGTAAAGCTATATATTCTGCAAGAATATTAGGTTGTCCATAAGGTTTTTCAACTCTTGTGATAGCAATGTTGAGTCTCCGGTTTACAGAATTAAACTCCTTTTGTACATTCATCTGT